AAAAGATTGATACATAAGATAAATACAAGAATAGATAAGAAGAGACTCGTCCGCCTCCCATATATTTAACCCCTTCCCCTATAAAGAAACTGGTAACGCCGACCCCGTTTGTAATTCCATCAATTATATGTCTATCAAAAAACTGAATTCGTTCAGCTAATCCTCTTATACCTACAGTAAAAATCCTAGTATAAAAAATATCTATGTAACCACGATTATATGACCAATTGTATATCACATTTTCTACTTGGTCCAAGAGAATTCTCTTGGGGCCCCCCTTTACAAACAAATTGACTAAGTCCAAATTCGGTAGAGATGAATAAACAGATCCATATAAAATAGATGCTATAAATAATCCAAAAAGAGCTATACTGACCGAAAAAACTGCATTTTTCAAAAAATCATACCAATCTGGGGAACCATTCAAATTTGGATGGAAAAAGTTTGTGGACGGAGTTAACAATTTCGATAATAGATCAAAATCTATTACTCCTTGATCAAAATGAATTCCGATTGATCCAACGAATAAAGTAAATAGTACCAATACAAGCAGAGGAAATAACATAGTATTGTCCGACTCATGAGGATAGGTGTAAGTATATTTATTTCTAAAGTGAGTACTAAAGTATCGTATTCTATTTCTTCCATTATCATCAATTTGATATGTATCCTTTGAAAAAAAGGAGACCTTATTATTCATTGTTGATAAAAGTAAATTTCTATTGACTTCTTTTGGCACTTTTTTTCCCCATAAAGATATTGAATAGAAATAACTATTTTTAGTGCTACTGTAATTTTGAAAATGAATGCGCAAATGTCCATCAAAGGTAAGTAAATACATCCGAAACATATAAAATGCGGTTAATCCCGCTGTAAAGGAAGCTATTATTGCGAAAGTTGGTGAATACAACCAACTATCATTAAGAATTTCATCTTTGGACCAAAAACAAGCAAGAGGCGGAATACCACAAAGGGAGAGTGTACCTAATAAAAAGGTAATTCTTGTAATTGGAACATATTTTGTTAAACCGCCCATAAGAACCATATTTTGACTTTTATCTGGTGAATATCCAACAATGGGTTCCATTGAATGAATAATTGATCCGGATCCCAAAAACAATAAAGCTTTCGAATAGGCATGAGTGATCAAATGGAATAAAGCGGCTCGATAAGAACCTATACCCAGAGCTAACATAATATAACCCAATTGAGACATTGTCGAGTAAGCTAAACTTCTTTTAATGTCTCTTTGAGCAAGAGCCAAAGTAGCTCCTAATAGTACTGTTATTACGCCTATTGAAGAAATGATATTCATTATGGAAGGTATAACTATGAAAAGAGGAAGAAGCCGAGCTACAAGAAAAATTCCCGCTGCTACCATAGTAGCAGCATGTATAAGAGCAGAAATGGGAGTGGGTCCTTCCATAGCATCAGGTAACCATATGTGAAGGGGGAATTGTGCGGATTTAGCAACTGCACCAACGAATAAAAAAGAAGCACACAGAGTAGCAAATAAGGAATTTACTCCATTATGATGAACCAAGTTATTAACTATTTCGAACAAATCCCGAAATTCTAAACTACCAGTTATCCAATAAAGTCCTAAAATTCCTAATAATAAACCAAAATCCCCTATACGATTGGTTACAAAAGCTTTTTGGCAAGCACTTGCCGCACTCGGTCGTGTGAACCAAAAACCTATTAATAAATAGGAACACATTCCTACAAGTTCCCAAAAAATATAAATTTGTATCAAATTGGAACTAGTAACTAATCCTAACATAGAACTATTGAAAAAACTCATATAGGCAAAAAATCTCAAATATCCTTGATCGTGAGACATATAATTGTCACTATAAATAAGAACCATGATTCCAACAGTAGTAATTAATATTGACATAATAGAAGTAAGTGGATCGATCAAGTGTCCGAACTCTAAAGAAAAATCATTATTGACGGTCCAAGACCATAGATATTGATAGATAAAATTTCCATTTATTTGCTGAATGGATAGATTGGCCGAAAATGCCATAGCTATACTTAGCATCAAAACACTCGGAAAAGCCCACATACGACGAATATTTTTTGTTGCTGTCGGAATAAGCAGAAGTCCAAAGCCTATTAACATAGTAACTGGAAATGGAAGAAAGGGTATTATCCATGCATATTTATATGTATGTTCCATAAAAAAAACAAATTTTCATTTTTTTTCTTATAATAAAATTGTTTCCGATTCATCAATTCTTATCGCTTTCGAAAGGAACAATAAAAAAATCAACAAAAAAAGATAAGATATGAAAAACTCAACTATTTTTATTTTTCATTGTTATTAACTTTAACTAAAGAACTAAATAATCAACTAAAGAAAGATAGTTAATAAAATAAAAAAAAAAATGGGAAATATGAGCTTTTGAATCATTCTACGACTATACTACCATCCTATTCTGGCAATATGTAATTATATCATATACTATAGTATAGTAAGTAAAAAAGTATAGTAAGTAAAAACAATCATACCAAAACAGTAGAATATAAATCATAGTATGCCTCAATAAATCGACTCAAAAAAAAAAAAGACCTAGTTATTCTAGTGATTTTATTTGTAGTAATTACCTAACCCATTGCGGAACTAATTGATTGGATTCCAATCCAATAAGAAAGTATCAGAAATATTAGAAAATATTATAATACTCTTTATTTCGTATAGAACTGAAAAAAAAAAAAACTAAAAATTGAGGTTCTCCTTCTTAGGTAATAGAATGTCTTGTTTAACATATTAACCACTAATTGTAGTAATTGTAGTTTAAGTTTGAATTTTAATTATAGACACGGTAATATGAGCTTATTCAATTCCAAACTAATAGTCATAAAAATTCCTTTTCGAATTTTCCCCCCCTTTCTTCTAGTTTTTTGCCTAGTGTGTTAATATGTGACATTGTTATATATGTGACATGCATGTTATTTATATATTTATATATAAAACATATATTTATATATAAATAATATATTTGTATTGTATGTTATGAAAAAACTATTATCGACGAAATTAAGTTAAGTATAGAAAATGACTAAAAAGAACGATCTATTTTGAGCAATACATGTCTTTCACATACAACAATAAAAATTAGTAACTCTTTTTTTTTTTAATGGCAGTTCCAAAAAAACGTACTTCTATATCAAAAAAACGTATTCGTAGAAATATTTGGAAGAAAAAAGGATATTTAGCTGCAATAAAAGCTTTTTCTTTAGCAAAGTCAGTTTCTACTGGAGATTCAAAAAGTTTTTTTGTGCGACAAACAAATAAGAAAATCTTGGAATAATCGGAATTTCCATGGCTAGAAGAATTTCCAATTTTGGAATATGAATAATTTCCTTTAACTAAATATATTGATGTATTGAACTCAATACAATATTAGTTAGAACTAGCTGCTATGATATGTAGAATAAGAATTTCTCTATCTGTCGGTTCTAAGTATCATTATCTTTTTTCATTCTAGTTTTTATTAGAATCTATTTATTAATTCGTGAGATGTTTTTTTCCTATTCATTTTCTTTTCACAATGGAAAAATCTTTGTTCATTCTATTTTTCCGTTGTGAAAAGAAAATTGTGATGGATGCTGAAACTCTTTTGTTTTATTATATGCCTAACTCAAGACCAAGTTGGTTTCATAAATATTATCATAATTTTATTTAGAAATTATGTACACAACAAACAACAAAAAGTATTATATTAATTTTATATTATATATTCAAAATATATTTAACTATTTAAATTAATTAATTAATACTTAATGATACTAAGAAAAGTCTCCAAATTGTTAGAAAAATTACTTCAATTTTGTAATTGAATTGTGATACATATGAAATCCTATTTATTTTTTTTTGTTCGTTTAGAAAAAAAATCTCTTTGACAATTTGTTTTTCATTTATCTAATTTCGTGGATTCAATTCAAAATAAATAAAAAATATAAAAAGAGGACAATTCACAATTCTTAGTTTCTGTTTCGACTGAAAACAAAACTTGTATTTCAAGTTACAAGTGTTCCGAGAGAACTTAATATACAGATAGTACGTAAAAGTGGATTCTTAAAACTGAACCTACGATGATACTAACCTAAGTAAAAATTATGGAAAATTCAAAGATGAATTTAAAAGAGCTCTTATTTATCAGTTCTAATATTTCCTAAACTATATTGAATCCTTGAATCTAGATCTAGACGATTCAACATGAATTGATTATTATTATTTCAAGTAAGCCGCTATGGTGAAATCGGTAGACACGCTGCTCTTAGGAAGCAGTGCTAGAGCATCTCGGTTCGAGTCCGAGTGGCGGCATACTGTAAAAAAGATACAATGGATCCTATAATGTATTTAATTCCCGATTTCCATTCTGTAATGGGACCTTTTTTATGTATGATATTTGTGACTTTAGAACATATATTAACTCATCTCTCTTTTTCGATCATTTCAATTGTGATTACGATTCATTTGATGACCCTATTAGTACACGAAATCATAGGGTTGCGTGATTCGTCGGAAAAAGGAATGATAGTTACTTTTTTTTCTATAACAGGATTATTAGTTACTCGTTGGATTTCTTCGAGACATTTTCCATTAAGTAATTTATACGAGTCTTTAATCTTCCTTTCGTGGAATTTTTCCATTATTCATCTAATTTCCAAGATATGGAATCATAAAAATGATTTAAGCGCAATAACCGCCCCAAGTGCCATTTTTACCCAAGGTTTCGCCACATCGGGTCTTTCAAGTGAAATGCATCAATCGTCAAGATTAGTACCTGCTCTACAATCTCAGTGGTTAATGATGCACGTAAGTATGATGTTATTGAGCTATGCAGCTCTTTTATGTGGGTCGTTATTATCAGTCGCTTTTCTAGTCATTACATTTCGTAAAAACATCGATATTTTTTGTCAAAGAAAAATTTTCTTAATTAAGATTAAGTCATTTTTCTTTGACAAAATCGAATACTTGAACAAAAAAAAAAATGTTTTTAAACACACTTCTTTTGTTCCATTTCGAAATTATTACAAATATCAATTAACTCAGCGTTTGGATTATTGGAGTTATCGTGTCATTAGTTTAGGGTTTACCTTTTTAACCATAGGTATTCTTTCTGGAGCAGTATGGGCTAACGAGGCATGGGGATCTTATTGGAATTGGGACCCCAAAGAAACTTGGGCATTTATTACTTGGACCATATTCGCGATTTATTCACATACTAGAACAAATCAAAGTTTGCAAGGTACGAATTCGTCACTTGTAGCGTCTATAGGATTTCTTATAATTTGGATATGCTATTTTGGGATCAATCTATTAGGAATAGGTCTACATAGTTATGGTTCATTCACATTAACATCTAATTTAATAAATTCCATGAGGAATACATAAGACCGTCGTACCATACGTAATAGAAAGTTTGTGCAGGTTTTTGAGAACCATTTGAATCAAGGAATCATTCAAATGGTTCTCAAAAACTCGGAATATATCTTTTTATAATTTTTGAATTCTAATTCACTTTATTTTTTTGTGTTGTACAGCTCAAAAATCTTCAAATTCAAAATTCTAAGACTTTGTTTTCTATCTGATTAATGAAAACTATCTATGAAAATAATTAGATAGGATAGCTTGTACCTTGTCAACTGATAGCGAAAGAACAAAATCAGGATAAATACCAATCCCTATTACGGGTAAAAAGATACAGATTGAAACAAATAGTTCTCGTGGCCCAGAATCCACAAAATTGGAGTTTGGAACATTGAATAGTTTGTATCCATAAAACATCTGACGTAACATAGATAATAAATAAATAGGAGTTAATATCATTCCAATTGCCATTACAAAGGTAATTAGTATTTTGGGCATTAAAAGATATTTTGGACTGGTAATTATTCCAAAAAATACTACTAATTCTGCAACAAAACCACTCATTCCTGGCAATGCAAGAGAAGCCATCGAGAAACTACTAAACATGGTAAATATTTTTGGCATTGGGATGGATATCCCCCCCATTTCGTCGAGATAAACAAGACGTATTCTATCACAACTCGTTCCTACCAAGAAAAAAAGTGCAGCACCAATAAATCCATGAGAGAGTATTTGTAAAACGGCTCCGTTGAGTCCCATGTCGGTTATAGAACCAATTCCTATAATTATGAAACCCATGTGAGATACAGAAGAATAGGCTATTCTCTTTTTTAAATTGCGTTGACCAAGAGAGGTTGAAGCTGCATAGATTATTTGTATTGTCCCTATTATCACCAACCAGGGAGAAAATATAGAGTGGGCGTGCGGTAATAATTCCATATTGATCCGAATCAATCCATATGCCCCCATTTTTAATAAGATTCCAGCTAGAAGCATACATGTACTGTAATGTGCTTCCCCATGGGTATCTGGTAGCCATGTATGTAGGGGTATAATCGGCAATTTGACAGCATAAGCAATAAGGAAGCCCAAATAGAATATTATTTCTAATGTCACAGGATATGACTGATTAGCTAATCTTTCAAAATCCAATATCGGTTCATTGGAACCATATAAACCCATACCTAGAACTCCTAGTAAGAGAAAAATGGAACCCCCCGCAGTGTACAAAATAAACTTTGTAGCTGAGTACAAACGTTTCTTTCCTCCCCACATGGATAAAAGTAAGTAAACAGGAATTAATTCTAACTCCCACATGAGAAAAAAAAGTAAAAGGTCTCGAGAAGAAAATAATCCTATTTGACCACTGTACATTGCTAACATCAGGAAATAGAACAATTGCGAATTTCGAGTAACAGGCCAAGCTGCTAAAGTGGCTAAAGTAGTGATAAATCCTGTCAGTAAAATAGGTCCTATGGAAAGTCCATCGATTCCCAGTCTCCAGTGAAAATCAAAAATATTTATCCATTTAAAATCCTCCTCCAATTGAATTAATGGATCATCCAATTGGAAATGATAACAGAACACATAGGTTGTTAGAAGGAGTTCTAATAAGCATATACATATAGTATACCACCTAAATACCTTATTCCCCCTATGAGGAAGAAAGAAAATTGAAGAACCCGCGAATATCGGCAAAACTACAAGTAGTGTTAACCAAGGGAAATAACTCGTGATAAAGACAAGATGCATTTTGACCAAAAAACCCGTGCTCGGAATAATATATTTTCTCGAGTACGGGTTTTTGTCGGTAAAAAGGAATCAAATGATTCAAGTGGAGTTTTTTATAACGTATCAATAAGATAGACCCATGCTGCGAGTTGTTTCATGCCATAAATAAACGCGGACACTCAAAAAATCTGTTGGACAAGCGGATTCACATCTCTTACAACCTACACAGTCCTCGGTTCTTGGCGCGGAAGCAATTTGCTTAGCTTTACATCCGTCCCAAGGTATCATTTCCAATACATCTGTGGGGCAGGCTCGTACACATTGAGTACACCCTATACATGTATCATAAATTTTTACTGAATGTGACATTGGGTCTATAAATTCCAGTTTTGAACATAAAAAATTTTCGATCTGGTAAAGTAAAATCAGGAGGAAATGAATTATATATTTATATTGTATTGTAGACACCAGACGAATCAATGGTTTATCAAAAAAATCTAATGTTAAAAATCAATATATTTCTAAATCTGTTCATGAGAAAGGACCAAGAGACTTTGATTTCCGTTTCAACAACCATGATTATACAAGTCACACATATGACTTCACATTGACATTGGCCAACAGATCATCACTATTTCAATAGTAATATAAAAATATATTACTATACATATTACTATAAAAATAAAGAATAAAAAATGAAATAATTTATATCTATATTTTATTTATATTATTTTATTATATTATTTATGTCTTTATTTATATTTATATGATAGTTATTACTAATTATTCAACAAATTTGATTGATTGATACGAGTTGATTTTCTGTTACGATAAATCGACGAAACAATAGCTAGCCCAATAGCTGCTTCCGCAGCCGCAATGGCTATAACAAAGATTGAGAAAATGTCTCCTTTTAATTGGCGACTATCAAATATATTAGAAAATGTTACGAGATTTATATTAACCGAATTTAGTATAAGCTCAAGACACATAAGTGCTCTAACCATGTTTCGACTTGTGATCAATCCATAGATACCGATAGAAAATAAGTAGACGCTCAAAAAAAGTATATGTTCAAACATCATTGGCTAACTCCTCATGAATCTCGATTCATTTCAATATGAACAACAATTCAACCGATTTGATTGACCAGAATCGAGTAATTACAGAAAAAAGAGGGTATTAGCAGTAGATTAAATTAAAAACTTTTCCTTTTTCATTGGATTTCGAATTTCTAATAATTGTATTAATTCTAAGTATTTCTTATTGACGAGCCATAGTAATTGCACCTAGCAAAGAAACTAAAAGAATTATAGAAATGAGTTCAAACGGAAGATAAAAATCGGTTGATAAATGAATTCCAATTTGTTGAACGTTACTAATAAGGTCCTGTTCTATAATCTGATTTGATCTTGTAGTCCAAATAATTCCGTACCATGACGTATCTAAGATAGTAGTAATTAGTGAAAAAAGAATACTTATACAAACCAGTGAAGTGACTCCATCTCCAACAGTCCAAAAATAGGAATCGTTCGAATATTCTGAACCATTCATGAACATAACAGCAAATATGATTAAGACATTTATGGCTCCTACATAAATAAGGAGCTGTGCGGCAGCTACAAAATAGGAGTTTGATAGAATATAGAATAAGGATATACAAACAAGAACCAATCCCAACGAAAAGGCAGAATAAATTGGATTGGTAAATAATACTACTCCTAGACCTCCTAATATAAGAACTAATCCCAGAAATATTACAAGTATATCGTGTATTGGTCCAGGTAAATCCATTATGTATAACAGATAAATAAGTCGAAATATTTCATGACCTTACTAAATAGTCCAGGAAAGAAAAGGGTGTTACCTTTATTTTTTTTTTCTTGTATATGATGAGTTCCTAATTGAATTCAATCTTAATATGGATTAATGTAGATATAGATAAAGTTATTAAAGTTATTGGCCAATCCTACTTTCCTTTTTATCTATTTTCTATTTTTATCTAAAAGAAAAAAGAAAAGAATAGTTGGAATTTTCTATTTCAAAATCATCACTAAACCATATTCTCAGTTTAAAACAAAGAGTGATTCTCAACAATCAATAGTTATTATTTGTAATTTCTGACCAACAAAAAAAGGGGGCTTGGATCCTTTATATCAAAAGGAAATCTTAGTAATCAGTAACCGTTCTTGAATCAAGGGGGTTATCCTTGTCTATTTTGATTTGAGTCGAATTCATAACTGTTTGAATTGTGTAATCTCCAATTACTGGCATTGGTAACCGACCCAAAGCAATTTGATTATAATTCAATTCGTGACGATCATAAGTAGAAAGTTCATATTCTTCAGTCATTGATAAACAGTTTGTTGGACAATACTCGACACAGTTACCACAAAATATACAGACCCCAAAATCAATACTATAATTAAGCAATTGTTTCTTTTTAATATTTTTTTCAAATTTCCAATCAACAACGGGTAGATCTATGGGACATACACGAACACATACTTCACAAGCAATACATTTATCAAATTCAAAGTGGATTCGACCACGGAAACGCTCCGATGTGATCGATTTTTCATAAGGATATTGAATAGTTACAGGTAAACGATTTGTATGGGATAAGGTAATTATGAAACTTTGACCAATGTACCTTGCTGCTCGTATTGTTTGTTGACCATAATTTATGAACCCGGTCACCATAGGGAACATATTGTGGATCTCCGTGAATAAATTGATGTTTCTTTCTCTTGTTTGAGATCGATTATGAATCTAGAATATCGTTATCTTATTCTATTATTTTATAGTATTTATAGTGAAACAAGTTGGGAAGAAGTTGTCAATAATAGATTACCCAGGGAAATAGGTAAAAGAAATTTCCATCCAAGATTTAATAACTGGTCCATTCTCATTCTAGGTAAAGTCCATCTTGCTGCGATAGGAATGAACAGAAACAAATAAGCTTTAGCTAATGTAATAAATATCCCAATTGTCGTTCCAAAGACTCCATCCATTTGATTTATTCCGAAAAGTTCAGGAATAGATATATACGGAATAGAGAAATTCCACCCACCTAAGTAAAGAACTGTTATAAATAATGAAGAAACTAATAAATTTAGGTAAGAAGCAAGGTAAAATAAAGCGTATTTGATACCTGAATATTCTGTTTGATAACCTGCTACTAATTCTTCCTCTGCTTCTGGTAAATCGAAGGGTAATCTTTCACATTCTGCTAGAGAAGAAATTAGAAAAACAACAAACCCGATAGGCTGACGCCACAGATTCCACCCCAAAAATCCATATTTTGACTGCGCCTCAACTATATCAACTGTACTTAAACTGTTAGATAATCATAGTCGATAATAACATCACTGCTCGCATCGCTATTTCAAAACCGTACATGAGACCTCGGCTTCATACGGCTCCTCTATGGCCACAAATAAATGTAAGGACTTGCTCGATATTATCTCCATCCTTATTTGGATCTTATTTGGATGGTAAATATACATCGGGAAGCCAAAAATTAGACCAATGAAATTCCGTCTGCTCAAATATAAAAGGTGCTTCCGAATTGATCTTATCCATTACAATTTGAATTTCTCTTTGTTTGGTAATAACTTAATCTTTTAATAAAATACTCGTTATATCAATAAATATGTTCTATCAATAACTATAAAGAAAGAATTGGGTATTAATTCAAAATTCATGATAAGAATTCTATATATTATGTATAGAAAAGATCTTTTGCATTATTATTTATTCATTTTTCTCATTCTATTTTTGAATTCTATTTCTTTTGTTCCTGTTCTTCTTTCTCAGAGGGAGGGTACGGTACTCTGAAAAAAAAAAATAAAGGATTAATTCGTTTTTGATAGTCATTTCTTTAATCAGTGAATAGGAGCATACTCTAGATCGGAATCGTGGGGAAGTACTGCTTGGTCATTTCTACCAACTTAAAGTCCCCATTATGATTCGTTTTATCCAAAGTTTTATTTTATATAATATAAAAATACCGTTTTTTGATACCTTATATTATCTCCATTACTAATCTTTTGTGTACCTTGGTGTTCCTAACTGTTCACTGATTTTTGATTGATCCCCCGTATGGTAATACATATAAAAAAGTAGTAGAACCCCCATACGTTGATCTTTTGTACCCGCTTCAAGATATGAGAATTAGTCAAAGAATCTTAATCTTGGGGTAAACAGTTTATATACTGCTTATGTTTATATTCTTGTACATAGGGAATGAGATTTTCTCTTCTTACTGCAAATTTCTAAGCAGTTTGATTTTACTCATATAACTATCTAGTTTAACTCATCAACCCTAATGATGAATAAAAAATGAAAATATCCATTCAATATATTCAACCTCTTTACTTTATTTCTAGAGAGAAGGGAAAATAATCATGTTCCAACGAATCACACGTAGAGATATTGATAATACACATAGAGTTAATGGTATTTCATAACTAATAGATTGAGCAGCAGCCCGTAGACCACCTAAAAAGGAATATTTATTGTTCGATCCATATCCTGACATAAGAAGTCCAATAGGAGCAATACTTGAAATGGAGATCCATAAAAAAACACCTATACTGAGATCGGCTAAAATAAGGCGATATCCAAAAGGAATTACTAAATAACTTAGTAGAACTGATATGACCGCTATAGACGGTCCCACGCTAAACAAACGAATATTTCCTCTAGATGGAAGTAGGTCCTCTTTAAAAAGTAATTTGGTCCCATCTGCTAGAGCTTGAAGAATCCCCAACGGACCAGCATATTCAGGCCCAATACGTTGTTGTATTGCTGCGGATATTTCTCTTTCTAACCACACAATTACTAGGACCCCTATTGTGATTCCTAATAGAAGGGCGAAAATGGGAACAAAGATCCATATGAGTCCATAAACTTCTTTTAAGGATTCCAATCTAGAAAAAGAATTGATAGCTTGTACTTCTACTTCTGTCGTATCAATTATCATTTCAACGATCAACTTCTCCCATAATGATATCTATACTACCTAGTATCGTCATGATATCGGCCAATTTCATTCTTTTAACTAATTGAGGGAGAATTTGCAAATTGACAAAAGCAGGTGGGCGAATTTTCCATCTCCAGGGGAAAACACTACTATCTCCTATCAAATAAATTCCTAATTCTCCTTTTGGGGCTTCTACTCTTACATAAAGTTCTTGTTTCGACAATTCAAAATTGGGTGAAAGTTTTTTAGTAATAAATCTATATTCAAAATTAGTCCATTCGACATTTTTTGCTCTATCAAAGCGCCGGACTTCTAAATTTTCATAGGGTCCCCCAGGAATTCCTTCTAGAGCCTGTTGAATAATTTTTATAGATTCCTTCATTTCACCGATTCGGACTAAATAACGAGCTAGTGAATCTCCTTCTTTTTGCCATTGGACTTCCCAATCGAATTTCTTGTAACACTCATAACTATCAACTTTACGAAGATCCCATTGTATTCCAGAAGCACGTAACATCGGCCCTGATAAACCCCAATTTATTGCTTCTTCTCCACCAATAATGCCTACTCCTTCAACTCGTTCCAAAAAAATGGGATTCCGTGTAATAAGTTTTTGATATTCAGCAATTCCTGTTAAAGAATAATCACAGAAATCCAAACATTTATCTATCCAGCCATAAGGCAGATCAGCAGCAACCCCCCCAATACGGAAATAATTATGCATCATTCGCATACCCGTAGCAGCTTCGAATAGATCATATAACAATTCCCTTTCTCTGAAAATATAGAAAAAGGGAGTCTGTGCGCCGATATCCGCCATAAAGGGCCCAAGCCATAATAAATGAGAAGCTATACGACTCAATTCCAGCATAATGACTCTAATGTAACTGGCTCTTTTAGGTACTTGAACACTTTCCAATCGTTCTGGTGCATTTACTGTTATTGCTTCTGTGAACATAGTGGCTAAATAATCCCACCGTGTTACATAAGGCAAATATTGTATAATTGTTCGATTTTCTGCTATTTTTTCCATCCCTCTGTGTAAATAACCCAATACGGGTTCACAGTCAATAACATCTTCACCATCAAGAGTAACGATCAGTCGAAGAACACCATGCATTGATGGGTGATGAGGACCCATATTAACTATCATGAGATCTTTTCTTGTAGCCGGTACAGTCATATCTTTTCTTCCTTAATTCATTATTCCATGAATTTATCAAACGAAGTTCATCAAAATGAAAAATTTAATAACTACTAATAACTAAAGAAAAAAATGCAAACCAACCTTAAAATTAACGAGTTTTTGACTCCCGAATACCTAATTGACCAATTAATTTCTTATAACGTACTCTATTTTTCTTTGACAAATAATCCAGTAGCCGTTGACGTTTTCCCAGAATTTTCCGTAGGCCCCTTTGTGATAAAAAATCTCTTTTATGTAATTCCAAATGTGAAGTGAGTCTCCGTATCTTATCCGTAAAACTGAATACTTGAAATTCAACAGATCCACAATTTTTTTCTTTTTCTTGTCGAATAGCTAAGATTAATGAATTTTTGACCATAAAAAACCAATTTTTCTATTTTTTTTCTTTTCCGTGGATTTTACCGATCAGGAAAAATAATTATTATTATTATACCAGTTAGTTCCAGTTATTTGAATCTAGTACAAAAAAATTTGGATTTCTTCATATACACTACTTTAAATTTATATTAATTTTATCAAAATTTATCCAAATCAAATTACAAATTTGATTTGGATAGAAAGGGATGATACATTTATCAGAATGTAACATGGTGTATGTGTATATCTTTCGGTTTTTATCCACCGAATATGGCATGCGATAGATATATAGGAAATATACTATTAACTAATTCTGAATCGTGGATACATATGTATTCTTGACATACTGAAATGACTACCGTTATTGGTATCAAACCAATAACGATTCATACAAGCTAAATCTTCTAATCGATAATTGGGCCAAAGAAACGATTTGAATTTAATGAATTTATTTGCATCTGTATTAAGATGCTTTTCCCCGTTTAAAAATTGTCCCCAGTTTTTTATGTTGTTTTGATTGCAAAATAGTGGATTTCGATTCACAACATTCCAATTCCGGGAATTGAAACAAATTAAAATTCTAAATTCTCTACGACGTCTGGGAGATAGAATATTTTCGGGAACAAGGAAATAAAAAGAATTTCTGTTTCTATTCACAAGCATATTGCTGTGTTGTGCAATGGATCCATCAAAATTCTTTTTTTCAACATATCCACTTATGCATTTTCCATTAGTTTGGCGCTTATTCTTATCAACCAATGAAATACCTATGGTTTGATATATAATAGATTTTCCATCCTTTTTCATAGATAAACGAATTGGTTCGATAATAAATATTCCTCTTTTTATCAATTCTGTAAGAGTTAGGTCTTTCTGAATCAACATTACATCCAGATGCATCTCTCCTCTTTGAATTGAGGATATAGCAATTTCTCTTGGATCTATCAGTCTAAGTAGGAGACAATATACCTTGATATTATTGATCATTCTTTGATTCAAGGAATCATCCCATCTTAATTGAAAAAGAAAATATTTTTTCAGGAAGAAATCCAGTTCTGCTTCTTTCTTGCTCTTGAATTGTTTTTTCTTTCTACCTTTTTTAATGTCTGCTCCCGTGTAATCTTCTTCAAGATTTTTCTTTTTGTTTTGTTTTCGTAGATCTGATACAAAATCTCCTTGACCTTGTTGTTTGTTTTTTTTTTGGTTGGAATTTTCTAATTCAAGATATTCTTTTTGATTAGCTAATATAGAAATATTTTTTTTTTTTTTTATGTCGATCTTTTCATTTTGACTAATATTTTTTTCATAGAAATGCAAATGAAAAATAAGTAATTTTATTGGTATGATCCACGGGTTAATTTTATACACATCAAAAAGTAGTACAAATTCTGGGAAAAACCAAGGTTCTAAATTTGATATGGTATGATATAACCTTTCTTGATTCATTCCTATCCAATCAAAAAAAATATTTTTTTGATTGGATGGGTTGATTTTGTGATGAATCGTAAAAGAAAAAGGATCTTTTTTTTCAAATTTTTGAGAATTTGGAGTTTCCGTTTTAGCATTTTTATGAATCTTGGTGCCGGTATGCGTATTGGCCCAGGTCTCAATATCGATATTATTTCTAAGACAAAAATAGAGAATTCTACAATCAAAAAATTTTCTATCCATATTTTTGTCCATATCAATAATAGATCTTTTTTCTAGATAATCACTAATAGATATACTTATCAATCTATAAAATGATTCGGATTTCAGTGTATTTGTATTGAAATTATATGGAATTTTTTTGTCCTCTACTTGTAATGTTGATCCAGAAATATACGAGTCCTTACTATTCCCATAATTTATATATTTATATGACAAAAGATCATATCCGTAATGTTTTTTCCATTTTTCTTTTTGACTTATCGATGAGTCCACTGCATAGTAATTTTGTTTCGTGTAATGAATTAATTGGTCTTTTTCTTTTTTATATAAATCTAATTTCATTGAGTCTTTCTTTTGAATCGTACGACATTGATTGACTCTATTTCGCCATTTTTTCGGTACTAAGTGATCCCACTTGGTATGAGATAAATTGTATTGATAATGACCCCTTAACCAATTTTTCCATTTATTCATTCCAGACTTATGGATTTTTTTTTGCCTTGATTTGGAATCAAATATTCCTCGTGTCGTACAATAATTCTTGATTATATCCCTAAGAAAAGGATAGGTGTGGTGATATTGAAGTACAGATTTCAAATGATACTTGTTAAGTAATTGATTTTGTGATAATTTGTAAAATACATAGGCTTGAGACAAAGAAGATAAGTCACAATTATTATTCTTAATATTTTTATTACTAATATTAGTATTACAATTAGAAAAATTAGAAAACGGATTTTTTATAGTCGAAATAAAGTTCATTGTATTTTTATTTGTTTTCTCAATTCCTTCTTGATTTGTTTCAGCGTTGGAAATGGATTTGTTGATAATTTTTTTTGTTGATTCAAAGAAAAGTTGTGCATTGATCCTTGGAATCTTAATGATACATAGTAATATATCCATGTATATTTTTTCAACGAAGGATTTCATAAAATAATTTGATTTACGTATTACTCGGATATTTTTTCTTTTGAATATTTGCCAAATATCCTTCTTTGATTCCGATCTTTTATCATCACAAGCTCGAACTATTTTTTTCTTGCCTTTTGTGATTCCTTCTATTTGAGTCCTAATTGTGATTGTCTTATTAGCAAGATCTTTCATTTTTGTTTCTATGAGTGAATAATTTTCCTTTACACAATTCGCGGATCGAATTCGAATGGTCGATTCTCGGATAATCTTATTATTTATATTGGAATCTTTTTCGTTTTCATTCGATTCATATACTTTTACCTTTCTCAATTTCAATAAGAAAATGGGGTTTACTTTTTCAAGTTCTTTCATTATTAGGTTTATAACTAGAACTATTCTTGTTTTTTCTTTTGAAACTTTTATAAAACCTTTTCTTCTTTCTTTGAAAACTCTTATAACTTGAAAAAATTGCCTTTTCGCTTTTCTCGTTTTTTTTTCGAGTTCATTAAAAATGGGTTCAAAAAAAGAAGGTCGTTTTCGGGGAGACCCAAAAGGTAGTTCCGCTTCCCTTCCCCAGACTGTTAAAAAACAAAAATTGTCTTTTTTCTCCTTTTTCCTTATTTTCTGATCTCTATCTCTATGATGAGATCGTACTTTAGATCTTCGCCAAGGTTTCAGACAGAAAGGAAATAGAATCTTTATCTGAATACCGTCTGTTAACCAATTTTGGGGAAATTCTGTTTCTGATAATTGAACGCCATTATAGGTACATTTAACATGCATTTCTTTATTCCATTCCTTCAAATCCTCGTACCATTCGGGGAATTGCAATAATAACATACGACCAATATTTTTAGCTATTATCAATAAGGGTAATATAACGTATTTTCTAAGAAAAGATTGGGTTACTAACATGAAACCTCTTATTGCTTGAGTAAATATAAAGGTATCCCAAGCTTCTGATATTGCTATTCGTTCATTTTCTTCTTCTTTCTCTTCGTTTGTTTTCTCCTTTTCTTTTGTCTCTTGCTCCTCAAAATAAGAAATTTGCAATTTTGGGTTTTCTCCTACCCAATTCCTAAAAATGTGATTAATCATTTTAGAGATATCAAAAAACGAAAAAAAAAATATTTTGTCTATGCGATCAAAAAAAAGTGGAGAATGCACATTTGCTTGAAACATTTCCCAAATAACTGTTTTACGTCTTTGAGCACGCATGGATCCTTTGATTATACCCCGGCGAAAATCCGATTGTTGTGAGTAACGTATC